TCGTAGAATTCATAAAATAGGATTGTAAAGCGGGTTATATTTATTAATATAGTAAACTTAAACACGCGTGCGCAGATACCTATATATCATATATAAGATACTTGATTGTCTGTGTAATCTCTGTTCTGGTTTCGGGGTTTACATATATTCATAATTGTTGTTATAATTGAAATTGAGAAGTTATAATTGAAATTGAGAATGAAAAAAAAGATTTTTTTATTGAATTATTGAAAAGACGCAATACTGATTAGTTATCATTTGGATTTTCTTATGTCATTAGGGAAACATAATTGGAAATCAAAATCGAAGAATCGTTCATGAATTCGCAGTCAAGTCAATAGTTAATGGTTCCAATTTATCATGAATTTTTCTTTTTGTGACTGAAAGTCTATATATTTTCAAAGATATGGGTCCAATCAAAATAAAAAGGAAATATTTTTTTTAGTAGGAAGGGAATTAAGGAAAAGGGATTCAAAATGCAAGTACAATAAATAAGAAAAAGAAGTTTTGTAATCCATCTCAAAGAGGTAATATTTTCATCTATTTTGTATCGTTTTGGCGACATGGCCGAGTGGTAAGGCGGAGGACTGCAAATCCTTTTTTCCCCAGTTCAAATCCGGGTGTCGCCTGATTCTAATTAATAAAAGACTCGAAATCCCTTATTGACTGATATAATCTATAACTTGCCGAATTGTTCCCCAGCCGAAGGAGAAGCCGGGGTCTCTTGATACGTACTTGATTCTAAGCATCTGGGGTTCTCAAATGAAAAGTGAAAGTTTTTTTAATCCTTGGGCCTAGGATTCAAGGAAAGATTCTAATAAGTATAAGTAGCGGAAGAGAATTCAGAAGTCTTGATAGACCTTCCACTACTAGTGGGTTGGTTACTGACTGGACCTTGAATTCGATTGGAGAGCCGGAGGTGATATCTAACTAATTAGTAGTTAGTAATTGTGGAAAAACGAAATTTTGTATCCAAACTCAAATCAAAGGAGTCTCTGAGTACTCGGGTATTCGATTAATATTCGATTGGATAACTGGCTTTTATTTTTATTTTATAGAAATAGAATAAAAAAAGTGGAAAAGAATTTTCCACCGGTCAAGAGTGGAATAGACTGTTAAAAATCGTATAGGAATTTGTTATATGTATATATGTATGTGGCTTTATTGGATTGTTTCATTAAATTAATAGTCCGAAATAAAAATACTTTTTTGACTCTGTACCATTGATTTCACTATTATTAGTGAACAATAATGGAATAATTCCTTCATATTCATAGAGATAGGGGACATAATTCACATGGATATTGTAAGTCTTGCTTGGGCTGCTTTAATGGTAGTCTTTACATTTTCCCTTTCACTTGTAGTATGGGGAAGAAGTGGACTCTAGAAAGACTACTTAACTAATTGAGTTGAGGAATCAAACTGTATCAATTGTTTTGTAGATCGTTCCGCAAAGTGTTTTTAAAGATAAAAATGTCAATCAAAGAGGTATTTCAATAATTCCCGTGTTTCTGTTTTGAAAGGAGATAGAGATGATAGGAAATTTATTTCAAACGAATTTTTCCTAAATTCTCTATTTCGCCGAACGGACTCTTATCCAAGGACAATGGGGAACAACAGACCCCTTTTCTTTTGTTTTCCTCATCCAAGAAAAAGCTGTTCTGTTATTAATTTAAGGGTATACGTACTTTCTAGAGGAAAGAACATAGACATAGTAGTTGTTCAACAAGATATACACATAATAAGATCTTGACTCGGGCGAGTCGCATATTTGGCACTTATTACTTGTTACTTGTTTTATTTTTTTAGAAAATCGACGCATTTCGTATTAAACTTACAAATTTATGAGGTTTACTATTCGAAGAAGTTTCCATATCATAGAACTCTTTGGATCATCTATCAACCAGTCAATCAATTACTTTACTTCTTGGGACTGATAAAAAAAGATTACTAAGTTGATTTTTTTTATTAATTATTAATATATTTTTTCATTAATTATTAATATAGGCCATACCCATATCATTTTTCTTTCTTTTGGATGCTGGGATTTCTATTTGAAATAATAGGAAATCTAGGAATTAAAATTGTAAAATAAAAGTAAGAGTTGCCTTTCGATTATTTCGGATTGATCAGAATCAATACAAATCCATCAAATAGATGTAGCAAAAAAATAGAATAGGAGGGATCGCTATATACCTAACATGTATGAAGATCCATATTATAGGTTGATCTATATTAAATTAAGTCTGTACTTTGACTTTCTTTACTTTATAGAATATAGTACAACTTTCTACACTACAAAAAAACACCAATCTAATAGATAGTATGGTAGAAAGATTCATATATTTCTTTCTACCATACTATCCAATTTCGTCGAATACTGCTAATTCTAGCCTGCTCATCTCATTTAAGAAACGAAATTGGAATCCTTTCCTTTTTTTTAATCATTGATCAAGAAGTCAAGTCTCATTCAAATTAATCATTTTGGCTGACCGTTTTTACATAGATAATCAGTAAAAAAGCTGTAGGAACTAGAATGAAGAGTGCAGTAGCAATAAATGCGAGAATATTTACTTCCATAATCTCATCGTTTTTTTTTACTTCGCAATAACTCGGGATTTAATCCCATAGAGATGATAAAAATTTCGCCTGTAAATTCAATGGGATGAATTACATCTTAATGTAATTGAATCGGATTAATATCATGAATAACAATATCTGAGCTATCATATAAATTCGCCGTCGCGAATTGAATAGTATAACATAGGAAGATCTTTTATCCATACCGAATCCAAAAAAAATAGAATTCCTTTACTTTACTTACTATTTTTTCCATAACCTACTGTGTTCCTTGTACAATCAATCATATGATGAAGTCTCATCTGATCACTTTTCCACTTCCATTGGTTACAAAACCTCAAAAACCAACTTTGATCTTTCTTTTATTAATATCCTCCCCTCTTTTCTTAGGTTAGTACTAGGGCACATATATGAAAAGTTCAACGTGCTATTTGAATGAGATAGAATGTTTCAAATTGAAATTAGTTAGTCTTAATGATTGAGATGGCGCAAAATGGGAGACAGAAGGAGAGATAGGATTAATCTGAAAAGTATTTTGTCAGGGTAACTATAATAAAAAATAAAAAAGAAAAAGAAAAAATTGTCTATTGTACAAGATGTACAAGAAACTAATTCTATTTGTGTATGTACTCCCGAAAAGCATATGGGACTCTATTCCATAAGATAGACGCGAGAAATTGAAAAACCAGACCCAATCAAATCAAATCAATATGTCTTGTACTTGGAATCCTAAATAGGATCTTACTAATCAAAAATTATACTAGAACTAATCCACATATCTCTCCCAGCAATCAGTCCTAGCTGACGTAATGAAAATTTGCAGGTTTGTTTGATGAGAAATAAATGAAAAAGGAAAGAAAAAAGAAATACGAATCATAATAATCTCTATTGAGAGTGAAATTCTATTGTTTTCCATCTCCCAGAAAGTGGAAAGATAAATTGATATATATATTTTTTTTTATTGGGTATTGGATCCGTCGGGACTGACGGGGCTCGAACCCGCAGCTTCCGCCTTGACAGGGCGGTGCTCTGACCAATTGAACTACAATCCCCGGGAACTGAGGTATAGAGTATCCATTTTTTTATGATTTGATTCAAAACATTTCATTTCTAATTAGAATTTTCGTGTTGGAACAGAGACACAAGTGTTATTTTAATATCTCCATGAATATGCACCTTAGTGAGAACCACACGAATTACTAGTAATTTTTCCTTATTTCAAATTGAAAAATCGATTGAGAATCAATCTTTCAATCAAGCAATAAAGAAAAGGAGTCTTCTTCCTAATTTTATTATTAGGATTTTATTATTAAGTATTTATACCTAAAAATAAGTAATAAGATTAAGATCTAGATATAAATCTAGATCATTATCTAGATACAAATTTCCCGGAACAAATAAATTGAGCAAACAAATAAAAAAAGAAAGTATATAAGAGAATATATAGCAGAAAACTTGACTCGTTTATTCCGCGTATCAGCCATTTCTAGAGGACAAATATATTCATCTCATAGCGAATGAGCGAATTATTGGGCCGAGCTGGATTTGAACCAGCGTAGACATATTGCCAACGAATTTACAGTCCGTCCCCATTAACCGCTCGGGCATCGACCCAGGAAGAATCAATTCAATTTTAGGCTTATTGATAATTCATGATCAACTTCCTTTTGTAGTACCCTACCCCCAGGGGAAGTCGAATCCCCGCTGCCTCCTTGAAAGAGAGATGTCCTGAACCACTAGACGATGGGGGCCAAACTGCCTATGTTCATAGTATGAACAGTTTTTGGAAATTGTCAATATAATCTAATACTAATAATTCTAATTAAAAATTAGATTCAAAGGATCTTTCCGTCGTAATATATGTACATAGATACATTTTCTATGTATATACATAGTGACTATGTCAAGAATTGGATAAAAGTGCCCTTTTAACTCAGTGGTAGAGTAACGCCATGGTAAGGCGTAAGTCATCGGTTCAAATCCGATAAGGGGCTTTATTTTTAGTTTTTTCATAAAAGGCCATCATATTTGATGGGGAATAGAGATATTGTTTGTTGATATTTTTAAAGTAAAAAGTAAACAACTGTATGTATAAGTATAATAAGTTATACTATATTATAGTCATAGTCATAGTAGTTATAAAGTTGAACTTTTATTCATTATAATGAATAATTATAAGATAAGTCGTCTCTGGAATCACCAAATATTCCTATTTTCTATTATAGGAATCAAATCCATTGGAATGGAAAGATTCGAAATCAACAAATGAAAAAGTAAGTGGACCTGACCTATTGAATCATGACTATATCCGCTATTCTGATATTTAAATTTGATAGAAATGAAATTGGAACAGTTGACCTTTTTTTTATTTCTTTAGACTCTGCATAAATTTGTCGATATTTCCAATTTCATTTTTGTGT